GATTGGTACTCCATTGCTGTTATTTCATATGTATATGGTTACAATTATCTACGTTTCCAGTGTGCCTATGATGTAGCACCTGGCGGATTTTTAGCTAGTGTGTATCATCTTACGAGAATACAGTATGGTGTGGATCAACCCGAAGAGGTGTGCATAAAAGTATTTGCTCCAAGGAGGAATCCCAGAATCCCGTCTGTTTTCTGGATTTGGAAAAGTGCTGATTTTCAAGAACGGGAATCTTATGATATGTTGGGGATCTCTTATGAAAATCATCCACGCCTGAAACGTATCTTGATGCCCGAAAGTTGGATAGGATGGCCCCTACGTAAGGATTATATTGCCCCCAATTTTTATGAAATACAAGATGCTCATTAAACGATAAGAAACTCATTTTCACTTCTACGATTCCAGATATTCAAGGAATCTTTTTACGTTCTAGACGAAACAGAGTAACTGGGCTCTAATTCGTATTATGGATGGGCTAATAAATAGGCTTCATTGATATTCCCCAATTTGGAATAGATCTATTTCGGATGAGTAAATCCAATAGGATGAATCAAAAGAGTTCTGTACCATGAACTTTGTACCGCGCACATCACTTAGATGGGCCCCCGGAAGTCGCGTAGGAGGGAGTGAAGAAATAGAATACGCAAATATGAAATTCAGAAATGAAAAGGGATCGTATTTGTACTGTATCTGAAATGAATCCTGTCTATTCCTATCCTTCAACCCCCTAGGCTAGACTTTGGGGTTTCAGCCAACTAACTTCGGATATGTATGAAGTATTAACATTCTTTTTGAGCGAGGGAGGGTACAGTAAAAAAAAGAAGAGGGAACAGAATCGAATTCTTTTCTTTACCCATCTACAAAAATGGGGGGATATATCTAGATGGAGAAGTATGTATCCCGGTCTAGATTATTAACTTAACGAATATGGATCCCGATATCCATATCGATTCATTTGGATGAGTATCCACTCGATACATTAACCACGTGTCAGGAACCAGATTTGAACTGGTGACACGAGGATTTTCAGTCCTCTGCTCTACCAGCTGAGCTATCCCGACCATTCCGGACGCATCATCCAAAATCTTACCTAGGTCCTGGAATTTCTTGGATCTTCAAAAAGAAGACTTTGTCAGTGTAAGAGTAATGATATGGACTGTGAATGATTTCATAATGGAAATTCCTTGCCTATATATGTTCATTTGTAAGTATATCGTATCCATAATACGACTTAAGAGAGAAAAGTTTCTGTCCGTATCCGTTTGTGAATTTGTGAAAGAGTAGAGTGAATAAGAAACAGAACTAATTTGGAACCGATGACGAAATAAAGAGGATAAATGGTTAGGTAGTAAAATGGGCTCTTTTCTTTTTATTGGGGATAGAGGGACTTGAACCCTCACGATTTCTAAAGTCGACGGATTTTCCTCTTACTATAAATTTCATTGTTGTCGGTATTGACATGTAGAATGGACTCTATCTTTATTCTCGTCCGATTAATCAGTTCTTCAAAAGATCTATCCGAGGAGTGAATGATTTGATCACTGAATATTCGATTCTTCCTTCAACTTGGAATCGATTCACAAGAATTATGAAATTTTTCATATAAAAAAAAAAATACGGACTCGGATCATGATTAATCGTTTGATATTTCAGTACGCATGTCGCATGTATATAGGGTCATCCCTTCTGGAATTTCGATAGAAGGATTCCTATACCAATGTTAATCAACTCCATTCGTTAGAACAGCTTCCATTGAGTCTCTGCACCTATCCTTTTTTTTTGGTTCTCGCTTTCTGAACCCTTGTTTTCTGAAAACAGGATTTGGCTCAGGATTGCCCTTTTTTAATTCCAGGGTTTCTCTGAATTTGGAAGTTATCACTTAGTAGGTTTCCATACCAAGGCTCAATCCAATCAAGTCCGTAGCGTCTACCAATTTCGCCATATCCCCCTTATGAGACCGAGATCTCATTGTGATCCCATCCCCCCCCCCTCTCATTGTGATCCCATCCCCCCCCCCTTTCATTTATTTATGTCGGAACCCTTAAATTCATTGGATACTGATTCCTATATCGAAAAAGCGTCTACTCCTATTTTATTTCTTGCCCATCTTCTTTCATCTCTATCGGAGGGTCCGTATTTTGTCCAATCAAAAATGATTCTATCATTGATGTATCTGAAATTCAATATGGATAGAGATATCCCACATATACACCCCCTCTCTCATTTTTCCCGTGCGGTTTTGAATACTGGAAGGGTCGATATTCATTTTTTTTTTTCGTTCTATCCCCCCCCTTTTTTTTCTGAATCAAACCAAAAAAATGTCTCATTATGATCTGGATTGCACCCTTATCTTATCCTTTCCTTAGGGCCGATCTACTCTAATATGATTAATCTAATCTGGTATAAATATCTAATCTGCTAGAACTATAAATTCTTATTTATATTATTATATATTAATAGAATATAAATAATATAAATAAGAATTTTCAATAAA